TCTGGATTGATCAGAAGATCCTTTCAATTGGCTAGAATCCGTTACTTGAACGAAAATAGATCTTGTGGAATCATATTGCATATTTGACGATACATTCCGTACCTTGCTAAAAAACCGATCCTTGTTTACCAACCACACATTGTCTAACCAAATCCAATTCTCTCTCGATACGTTCCTCAAAAAATCCGATTCGTGCGGATTCTTCCCCCAACTAACGAAGAGATCTTGGCGGAATTGCCACATATGAAATTGAGCACAATTTTGCAAAGAAATACCCCACTTGTTTCTCGAGAGGAGATGGGAAACATGCTCAATATCATTTGATTGAATAGTTGACCCAGCTCCTTGTTGTTTGAAGAAACCCTCCACTTCAATTGGTCTTTTTTCACGAAAAGCAGACATGAGATAACAAATCCAGTGTTTCACTAAGATTTCGAATAGCTGTCCCGAATTCAAGTTACTTATGTTTCGCTTCTTCCTCGGAGAAAGACGATCAAACAATTCCCAATCATGGTCCTTGCGGATCGGATCATCCGTATAGGATACAAAAGGAGACTCCAGATATTTGATATCTTTCTCTTTGAATGAGATCTCAATTCCAGCTACGGTTTCATTAGATATCTTACAACTATAATCCCTCTTTTTTCCGATCCGGTTCCTCCACCACCGCGAACCCCAGTTAGATTCAGGCATGATACACTTTTTAGTTATTGGGAGAACCCAAGTACTCTCTTTCGGATCCATGAAACAACTCTCAGAGATCTTTTTCCCTTTTGGAAGATACAGGAGCGAAACAATCAACCTATTGATATTGGAAGACCCAAAAGATTCTTCCAATGTCTCATTTCTGGGTCCAATGGAATTCATAGGTATAGGAAGAAGCCCCATCAAATAGAGATTTTTTCTTTCAACCATATTTCGATTGTTAATACGATATATAAGGACCGCTACTGCAAGCAGTACTACACCTTTGATCGTGAAATATCGATTGCTTGTTGAACCCTGTGAATCGCGCGAAAGTAGGATACTCCAAATTCGGGGGTCAAAGAGTTTCATAAAACGTTCTTGGTGGAAAAAAATGTGAGTCAAAGATCCCACGGAATCGAATTTGGTCCACGAATCTACTAAATTGTGAGAATTCTTGATCTCTCTCAATATCTCTCTCAATTCGAGGATCCAGGATTTTAACGGATGTCGTTTCACTGCTTCCTGCTTCATTGATTCCTCCTAAGGATTTCATTTCAATTGGAATTTGTTTATTTACGATGTATGACGATCCCCGTTACGCATCCATGGCTGAATGGTTAAAGCGCCCAACTCATAATTGGCAAATTCGTAGGTTCAATTCCTGCTGGATGCACGCCAACGGGAACGTTCAATACGTCTATTGGAATTGGCTCTGTATCAATGAAATCTCATCATCCATACATAACGAATTAGTATGATATATTCATACCATAACATATGAACAGTAAGAAATAGAATTCTTATCGATACTGGAACTCATAGGGAAGAAAATGGATTTATGGATGGAATCAAATATGCAGTATTTACAGACAAAAGTATTCGGTTATTGGGGAACAATCAATATACTTCTAATGTCGAATCAGGATCAACTAGGACAGAAATAAAGCATTGGGTCGAACTCTTCTTTGGTGTCAAGGTAATAGCTATGAATAGTCATCGACTCCCGGGAAAGGGTAGAAGAATGGGACCCATTATGGGACATACAATGCATTACAGACGTATGATCATTACGCTTCAACCGGGTTATTCTATTCCACCTCTTAGAAAGAAAAGAACTTAAATCAAAATACTTAATAACACGGCGATACATTTATACAAAACTTCTACCCCGAGCACACGCAATGGAGCCGTCGGCAGTCAAGTGAAATCCAATCCACGAAATAATTTGATCTATGGACAGCGTCGTTGTGGTAAAGGTCGTAATGCCAGAGGAATCATTACCGCAAGGCATAGAGGGGGAGGTCATAAGCGTCTATACCGTAAAATCGATTTTCGACGGAATGAAAAAGACATATCTGGTAGAATCGTAACCATAGAATACGACCCTAATCGAAATGCATATATTTGTCTCATACACTATGGGGATGGTGAGAAGAGATATATTTTACATCCCAGAGGGGCTATAATTGGAGATACCATTGTTTCTGGTACAGAAGTTCCTATCTCAATGGGAAATGCCCTACCTTTGAGTGCGGTTTGAACCATTGATTTACGTAATTGGAAGTAACCAATTAGGTTTACAACGAAACCTAGAAATCGATCACTGATCCAATTTGAGTACCTCTACGGGATAGACCTCAACAGAAAACTGAAGAGTAACGGCAGCAAGTGATTGAGTTCAGTAGTTCCTCATATAAAATTATTGACTCTAGAGATATAGTAATATGGAGAAGACAAAATTGTTTGAAGCACCGACAGAGCCGGAAACGCCCCTTGTTTCAAAGAGAGGAAGACGGGTTATTCACATTTCATTTGATGGTCAGAGGCGAATTGAAAGCTAAGCAGTGGTAATTCTACCCCCGGGGAAAAAGAGATATGTCTCCTACGTTACCCGTAATATTAATATGTGGAAGTATCGACGTAATTTCATAGAGTCATTCGGTCTGAATGCTACATGAAGAACATAAGCCAGATGAAGGAACGGGGAGACCTAGGATGTAGAAGATCATAACATGAGTGATTCGGCAGATTTGGATTCCTATATATCCACTCATGTGGTACTTCATCATACGATTCATATGAGATCCATCTGTCTAGATATCATCATATACATCCAGAAAGCCGTATGCTTTGGAAGAAGCTTGTACAGTTTGGGAAGGGGTTTTGATTGATCAAAAAGAAGAATCTACTTCAACCGATATGCCCTTAGGCACGGCGATACATAACATCGAAATCACACTTGGAAGGGGTGGACAATTAGCGAGAGCAGCGGGTGCTGTAGCGAAACTGATTGCAAAAGAGGGTAAATCGGCCACATTAAAATTACCATCTGGGGAGGTCCGTTTGATATCCAAAAACTGCTCAGCAACAGTCGGACAAGTAGGTAATGTTGGGGTGAACCAGAAAAGTTTGGGTAGAGCCGGATCTAAGTGTTGGCTAGGTAAGCGTCCTGTAGTAAGAGGAGTAGTTATGAACCCTGTAGACCATCCCCATGGGGGTGGTGAAGGGAGGGCCCCAATTGGTAGAAAAAAACCCACAACCCCTTGGGGTTATCCTGCGCTTGGAAGAAGAAGTAGAAAAAGGAATAAATATAGTGATAGTTTGATTCTTCGTCGCCGTAGTAAATAGGAGAATATTGAAAATAGAATATGTTTCCTCGTCTTTACAAAAAAAAGATAGGAGTAATTAGCTATG